TTTGATACGTTACTCACAACAATCGGATTTTCGCCGTGGTATAATCAAAGGATCTATGCGTGCTCAAAGACGTAAAACAATTATCTTGAAAATATTTCAAGCAAATGTGCATTCTCCACTTTTTTTGGATCGAATAGACAAAACATTTTTTTTTTCGTTTTTTAATATATTTAAAATTAGGAATTGGTTAGGGAGAACCTCAGAATCTCAAATTTTTTATTTTGAACAAGAACATACAAAAGAAAATGAGAAAACAAACAAAGAGAAAGAAGAGGAAAATGAACGAATAGCAATATCAGAGGCTTGGGATAGCTTTCTATTTACTCAAGCAATAAGAGGTTTAATATTAGTAACCCAATCTTTTCTTAGAAAATATGTTCTATTTCCCGTATTAATAATAGCTAAAAATATTAGTCGTATGTTATTGTTTCAATTCCCCGAATGGTACGAGGATTGGAAGGAATGGAATGGAGAAATGCATGTTAAATGTACTTATAATGGTGTTCAATTATCAGAAACAGAATTTCCCAAAAATTGGTTAAGCGATGGTATTCAAATAAAGATTCTATTTCCTTTTTGTCTGAAACCTTGGCAAAGATCTAGGGTACGATTTAATTATGGAGATCCGCAAAGGCAAAAAAAAGAGAAAAAAGATAACTTTTGTTTTTTAACAGTTTGGGGAAGAGAAGCAGAGCTACCTTTTGGGTCTCCCCGAAAACGACCCTCTTTCTTTGAACCCATTTTTAAAGAACTCGAAAAAAAAACGATAAAAGCGAAAAAGAAAATTTTAGAAGTTATAAGAGTTTTCAAAGAAAGAGGAAATGGGGTTCTAAAAGTTTCAAAAAAAAAAAAAAGATGGATCGTCAAAATAATTCTATTTATGGACCTAATAATGAAAAAACTTGAAAAAGTAAAACCCATATTAAAATTAAAATCGAGTAGGGTTAAAATATATGAACCGACTAAAAATAAAGATAGAAGAGATTCTAATATAAATAATAAGATTCTTCGCGAATCGACGATTACAATTCAATTCCTGAATTGCGGAAATGCAAATTATTCACTCATCGAAACAAAAATGAAAGATCTTGCTAATAAGACAATCACAATTAGGAGTCAAATAAAAGGAATCACAAAAGACAATAAAAAAATAGTTCTAACTTATGATGATAAAAGAGTGGAATTACAGAAGGATATTTGCCAAATATTTAAAAGAAAAAATATCCGATTAATACGTAAATCACATTATTTTATAAAATCTTTCATTGAAAAAATATACATGAATCTATTACTATGTATCATTAAGATTCCAAGTTTTAAATCAACAAACAAAATTTTAACTAAATACATTTATAATGATAAAACAAATCAAGAAGGAATTGAAAAGACAAATCAAAAAATAATGAACTTTATTTCGACTATAAAAAAGTCGTTTTATAATATTTTTTATAATACTAATTTTAGTATTAGCAAAAAAAATTATAATATTTATTGGGACTTATCTTCTTTGTCTCAAGCATATATATTTTACAAATTCTCGCAAAATCAATTACTTAATAAATATGCTTTGAAATCTGTACTTCAATATCATAACACCTATCCTTTTCTTACAGATATAATAAAGAATTATTGTACAATACAAGGAATATTTGGTTCCAAACCAAAGGATAAGAAAATACATAAGTATAGAATGAATAAATGGAAAATGTGGTTAAGGGGTCATTATCCATATAATTTATCTCAGACTAAGTGGTCTTATTTAGTACCAAAAAAATGGCAAAATAGCGCCAACCAATGTCGTATAATTCAAAAAAAAGACTCAACGAAATCGGCGAAATCAGATTTATATAAAAAAGAAAAAGACCCATTAATTCATTACATGAAAGAAAATTACTATGCAGTAAATTCATTGATGAGTCAAAAAAACAAATTGAAAAAACATTTTGGATATGATATTTTATCATATAAATATATAAATTTTGAGGATAATAAAAACTCATATATTTATGAATCAACGTTACAATTACAAGAAGTGGAAAACAAAAAAATTTCATCTAATTTCAATACACTAAAACCCGAACCATTTTATGGATTGATAAAGATAGTTATTAATAATTATCTAGAAAAAAGATTTCTCATTGATACGGACAAAAATATGGATAGACTATTTTTAAATTATAAAATTCCCCATTTCTGTATTAGAAATAATATTGATATTGAGACCCGGACCAATACGCCTATCAACACCAAGATTCATAAAAATACTAAAAATCTAAATTATCAAAAATTAAAAAAAAATTCCTTTTTTGATTGGATGGGAATGAATCAAGAAAAATTCTATCGTAGCATATCAAATCTAGAACCTTGGTTTTTCCCAGAATTTTTACTACTTTTTAATGCGTATAAAATAAAACCGTGGATCATACCTACCAAATTACTTATTTTAAATTTTCATTTCTATGAAAATATTAGTAAAAGTAAAAAGATCAATGTAAAAAAAAAAAATGAACAACAAGGTCAAGGAAATGTTGTATTAGATTTACGAAAACAAAATGAAAAAGATGTTGAGACAGATTATACAAGAACAGACATTAAAAAAGGTAGAAAAAAAAAACAATATAAGAGCAAGAAAGAAGCAGAACTCAATTTCTTCTTGAAAAAATATTTTCTTTTTCAATTAAGATGGGATGATCTCTTGAATCAACGAATGATCAATAATATAAAGGTATATTGTCTTCTACTTAGACTGATAGATCCAAAGGAAATAGCTATATCTTCAATTCAAAGAGGAGAGATGCATCTAGATGTAATGTTGATTCAGAAAGATCTAACTCTTACAGAATTGGTAAAAAGAGGCATATTTATTGTCGAACCAATTCGTCTATCTATGAAAAGGGATGGAAAAGATATTATATATCAAACCATAGGTATTTCATTGATTGATAAGACTAAACGCCAAACTGATGGAAAATACATAATAAAAAAGGAATATGTTGATAAAAAAAAAATTCATGAATCTATTGCACAACACAACAATATACTTATGACTAAAAACAACAAAAATTATTATGATTTCCTTGTTCCTGAAAATATTCTATCCCCCAGACGTCGTAGAGAATTGAGAATTTTCATTTGTTTTAATTCTCAGAATTGGGTGGGTAGAAATCCAATGTTCTGTAATCAAAACAACATAAACAACTGTGAACAATTTTTGAACAAGGAAAAACATCTTAATACATATATAAAGAAATTCATTAAATTCAAATATTTTCTTTGGCCCAATTATCGATTAGAAGATTTAGCTTGTATGAATCGTTATTGGTTTGATACCAATAATGGCAGTAATTTCAGTATATCAAGAATACATATGTATCCACGATTCAGAATTCTTTAAATTCTTTAATTATATTACTAGTATATAATAAATAGAAATATAACATAGTATATTTCCTCTATATCTTATATCTATTTTTCTTTATCGAAAAAACATTTTCTTTCCTGAATAGGAAAATCTTGAAAAAAAAAATGGATCGTTCCTTTTTATCCAAATCAAATTTTCAATTTGATTTGGATAGAAAAAATTCTATATGCAGAAATGAGAAATTTTTTTGTACTAAATTCAAAATGCAGAAATGAGAAATTTTTTTGTACTAAATTCAAATAACTACAAATAACACGTATAATAATTTATATTTTTCCTGATCGGTAAAATTCGCGTAAAAAAAAAAAAAGAAAATTTTGTTTTTATGGTCAAAAATTCATTCATCTCGGCTATTCGACAAGAAAAAGAAAAAAACTGTGGATCTGTTGAATTTCAAGTATTTAGTTTCACTGATAAGATACAAAGACTTACTTCACATTTAAAATTACATAAAAAAGATTTTTTATCACAAAGAGGTTTACGAAAAATTCTGGGAAAACGTCAACGGCTATTGGATTATTTGTCAAAGAAAAATCGAGTACGTTATAAGAAATTGATTAACCAGTTGGGTATTCGGGAATCAAAAACTCGTTAATTTTAAGTTTAAGATTGGTTTGAATTTTTTCTTTAGTTATTAAATTTTGCATTTTGATCAACTTCATTTTGCTAAATTCATGGAATACTGAATTGAATTAAGGAAGAAAAGTTATGACTGTACCAGCTACAAAAAAGGATCTCATGATAGTGAATATGGGTCCTCACCACCCATCAATGCATGGTGTTCTTCGACTAATTGTTACTCTCGATGGTGAAGATGTTATTGATTGTGAACCTATATTGGGTTATTTACATAGAGGGATGGAAAAAATAGCAGAAAATCGAACAATTATACAATATTTGCCTTATGTAACACGGTGGGATTATTTAGCCACTATGTTCACAGAAGCAATAACAGTAAATGCACCAGAACGATTAGAAAGCATTCAAGTACCTAAAAGAGCTAGTTACATTAGAATAATTATGCTAGAACTTAGTCGTATAGCTTCTCATTTATTATGGCTTGGACCTTTTATGGCAGATATCGGTGCACAGACTCCCTTTTTCTATATTTTCAGAGAAAGGGAATTGTTATATGATCTATTCGAAGCCGCTACAGGTATGCGAATGATGCATAATTATTTCCGTATTGGGGGGGTTGCTACCGATTTACCTTATGGCTGGATAGAGAAATGTTTGGATTTTTGCGATTATTCTTTAACAGGAATTGTTGAATATCAAAAACTTATTACGCGTAATCCTATTTTTTTGGAACGCGTTGAAGGAGTGGGCATTATTGGTGGAGAGGAGGCAATAAATTGGGGTTTATCAGGACCAATGTTAAGGGCTTCTGGAATCCAATGGGATCTTCGTAAAGTTGATAGTTATGAGTGTTATAATAAATTTGATTGGGAAGTCCAATGGCAAAAAGAAGGAGATTCACTAGCTCGTTATTTAGTACGAATCGGTGAAATGAAGGAATCTATAAAAATTATTCAACAGGCTCTAGAAGGAATTCCTGGAGGACCTTATGAGAATTTAGAAGTTCGACGTTTTGATAAAGCAAAAAATTCCGAATGGAATAATTTTGAATATAGATTTATTACTAAAAAACTTTCGCCCAATTTTGAATTATCGAAGCAAGAACTTTATGTGAGAGTAGAAGCCCCAAAAGGAGAATTAGGAATTTATTTGATAGGAGATAGTAGTGTTTTCCCTTGGAGATGGAAAATTCGTCCACCCGGTTTTATCAATTTGCAAATTCTCCCTCAACTAGTTAAAAGAATGAAATTGGCAGATATCATGACGATATTAGGTAGTATAGATATCATTATGGGAGAAGTTGATCGTTGAAATGATAATTGATATGACAGAAGCCGAAATACAAGCTATAAATTCTTTTTCTAGATCGGAATTTTTAAAAGAAGTCTATGGACTCATATGGATCTTTGTTCTTATTTTCACCCTTATATTGGGAATAACAATAGGGGTACTAGTAATTGTGTGGTTAGAAAGAGAAATATCTGCAGCAATACAACAACGCATTGGGCCTGAATATGCCGGTCCGTTGGGAATTCTTCAAGCTATAGCAGATGGAACCAAATTAGTTTTTAAAGAAGATCTCCTCCCATCTAGAGGAGATCCTCGTTTGTTCAGCGCGGGACCGTCTATAGCGGTCATATCTGTTCTACTTAGTTATTTAGTAATTCCTTTTGGATATCACCTTGTTTTGGCCGATCTTAGTATAGGCGTTTTTTTATGGATCTCCATTTCAAGTATTGCCCCTATTGGACTTCTTATGTCAGGATATGGGTCGAATAATAAATATTCTTTTTCAGGTGGTCTACGGGCTGCTGCTCAATCTATCAGTTATGAAATACCATTAACTCTATGTGTGTTATCAATATCTCTACGTGTGATTCGGCAGAACATTATTATTTTCTCTCTTTTCTAGAACTAGAAATAGAATAAAGAAATTGAATATATTCAATGGATATTTTCTTTTTATTTATCATTAGGGTTGATAAATTAAGTTAGATAGTTAGATGAGTAAAAGCAAACTGCTTATAAATTTGCAGTAAGAGGATAAAATCTCATTCCCTATGTACGAGAATATAAACATAAGCAGTATAAACTGTTTACCCCAAGGTTAAGATTCTTTGACCAATTATCATATCTTGAAGCGGGTACAAAAGATCACCCGTATGGGGTTTCTACTACTGTCTTGTATTTATTACCATACTGGAGATCAATAAAAAATCAGTGGACAGTTAGGAACACCAAGGTACACAAAAGATCAGTAATGGAGATAATTTAAGATAAAAAATAAAAGATTTTTTTACATAAAACTTTGGATAAAACGAATCATAATGAGGACTTTAAGTTGGTAGAAATGACCAAGTAGTACTTCTCCACGATTCCGATCTCGAGTATGCTCCTATTCACTGATTAAAGAAATGACTATAAAAAACGAATTAATCTTTTATTTTTTTTTCCGAGTACCTCCTCTCCTCTGAGAAAGAAGAATAGGACAGGAACAAAAGAAATAGAATGCAAAATATTGAATGGGAAAAATGAAACAAAAAAATACGATACAGGATATTAATTTCTTATTTCTTTTCCCCATTCAATATTCATATCTATTATATACATACATGTAATTCTTAATCATAAATTTTGAATTAATGATCAATTCTTTCTAACTAATTCTTTCTTTAGAGTTATTGATAAAACCTAATTTATTGATATAACGAGTATTTTATTTAAGGATTAAGTTATTACCGAATAAAGTGAAATTTTAATTTTAATGGAAAAGATCAATTCGGAAGCGCTTTTTTATTCTAGCAGACAGAATTTCGTTGGTCTAATTTTGGACTTACCGGTATTAGAATTAGAATCTAAAAATTACAATAATACCAAACAAGTACTTACATTTATTTGTGACCATAGAGGAGCCGTATGAAGCTGAGGTCTCATGTACGGTTTTGAAATAGCGATATGAACAGTAATGTTATTATCGACTATGATTATCTAACAGTTCAAGTACAGTTGATATAGTTGAGTCACAGTCAAAATATGGTTTTTGGGGGTGGAATCTGTGGCGTCAGCCTATAGGGTTTGTTGTTTTTTTAATTTCTTCTCTAGCAGAATGTGAGAGATTACCTTTTGATTTACCAGAAGCAGAGGAGGAATTAGTAGCAGGTTATCAAACAGAATATTCGGGTATTAAATATGCTCTATTTTACCTTGCTTCTTACCTAAATTTATTAGTTTCTTCATTATTTATAACAGTTCTTTACTTAGGTGGGTGGAATTTCTCTATTCCGTATATATCTATTCCTGCATTTTTCGGATTAAATAAAATGACAGGAGTTTTTGGAATAACAATTGGTATATTTATTACATTAGCTAAAGCTTATTTGTTTTTGTTCATTCCTATCACAGCAAGATGGACTTTACCTAGACTGAGAATGGACCAACTTTTAAATTTTGGATGGAAATTTCTTTTACCTATTTCTCTGGGTAATCTATTATTGACAACTTCTTCCCAACTTATTTACCTATAAAGAATAGAATAAGATAACGATATTCTCCATTCATAACTGATCTTAAACAAGAGAAAGAAACATCAAATTATTCACGGAGATCTACAATATGTTCCCTATGGTGACCGGGTTCATAAATTTTGGTCAACAAACAATACGGGCGACAAGGTACATTGGTCAAAGTTTCCTAATTACCCTATCCCATACAAATCGTTTACCTGTAACTATTCAATATCCTTATGAAAAATCGATCACATCAGAACGTTTCCGCGGTCGAATTCATTTTGAATTTGATAAATGTATTGCTTGTGAGGTATGTGTTCGTGTATGTCCCATAGATCTACCCGTTGTTGATTGGAGGTTTAAAAGAGAGATTAAAAAGAAACAATTGTTTAATTATAGTATTGATTTTGGAGTCTGTATATTTTGTGGTAATTGTGTCGAATATTGTCCAACAAACTGTTTATCGATGACTGAAGAATATGAACTTTCAACTTATGATCGTCACGAATTAAATTATAATCAAATTGCATTAGGTCGGTTACCAATGTCAGTAATTGGAGATTACACAATTCAAACAATTATGAATTCCAGTCAAATCAAAATGGATAAAGATAAACTCCTTGATTCAAGAACGATTACTGATTACTAATATTTTTTTATATAAAGATAAACAGAAACAAAAGTCTTCTTTTTTTTTATGAGAATCTAATAAACTTATCTTATTAACTATTGATTATTGAGAATCATTCTTTAATTTTAACTGTGAATATGTGTTTTCTTAATTATTTTAAAATATTAAAAAATTAKAATCTCTAAAAGAAAAGATTGGCCGAGAATTTTAATAACTTTATCTATATCCACAGTAATCCATCCATATTAAGATTTAATTGCATTAAAAACTCATCATATATAAGAAAAAAAAAATAAGGGGAACACCCCTCTCTTTCCTGGACTATTTAGTAGGGTCATGAAACATTTTGACTGATTTTTCTCTTATACATAATGGATTTACCTGGACCAATACATGATATACTTGTAGTATTTCTGGGATCATTTCTTATATTAGGAGGTCTAGGAGTAGTATTGTTTACTAATCCAATTTATTCCGCCTTTTCGTTGGGATCAGTTCTTGTTTGTATATCCTTATTCTATATTTCATCAAACTCCTTTTTTGTAGCTGCCGCCCAGCTTCTTATTTATGTGGGAGCCATAAATGTCTTAATCATATTTGCTGTTATGTTCGTGAATGGTTCAGAATATTCTAACGACTCCTATCTTTGGACTATTGGAGATGGAGTCACTTCACTGGTTTGTATAAGTATTCTTTTTTCACTAATTACTACTATCGCAGATACGTCATGGTACGGAATTATTTGGACTACAAGATCAAATCAGATTATAGAGCAAGACTTTATAAACAATGTCCAACAAATTGGAATTCATTTATCAACAGATTTTTATCTTCCGTTTGAACTAATTTCTATAATTCTTTTAGTTTCTTTGATAGGTGCAATTACTATGGCTCGTCAATAATAAATAGTTTAGTTTAGTTAGAATTAAAAAAATTTTTAGTTTAATCTACTGTCAATATTCCCTTTTTTATGTAATTGCTCGATTCTAGTCAATCAACTTGGTTGAATTTTTGTTCATATTGAAACGAATCGAGGTTGATCAGGAGTTAGTCAATGATGTTCGAACATGTACTTTTTTTGAGTGTCTATTTATTTGCAATCGGTATCTATGGATTGATCACAAGTCGAAACATGGTTAGAGCACTTATGTGTCTTGAACTTATACTAAATTCGGTTAATATTAATCTCGTACTATTTTCTGATATATTTGATAGTCGCCAATTAAAAGGCGAGATTTTCTCAATCTTTATTATAGCGATTGCAGCGGCAGAAGCTGCTATTGGGCTAGCTATTGTTTCGTCGATCTATCGTAACAGAAAATCAACTCGTATTAATCAATCAAGTTTGTTGAAAAATTAGTCATAACTATAATATAAATACATATAAATAGAATATATATAGAAATTATAGAAAAAACTTTCTATAAAATATCATTTCAGTGTCTTTTACATATTTATTTACAAAAAATACTAATATGTATAATAATATTTCAATATATATTTATATTGAAATATTGACGATCCATTAGTCAACGTGAAGTTGCACGTGTGATTCATGCGACTCATATGATCATGGTTGTTGAAAGATAAATCAAAGTCTCTTGATCCCTTCTGATGAACAGATTTATAAAAATTTCGATTCTTAAGATTTTTTTTGATAAATCATTGATTCATCTGGTTTCTATATATAAAGAAAATATAAATATATAATAAATTATATAATTAGAAATTTTTTTTTTTTTTTTACTTTACCAGATCGAAAATTTTTTATGTTAAAAACTGGAATTTATAGACCCAATGTCACATTCAGTAAAAATTTATGATACATGTATAGGGTGCACTCAATGTGTACGAGCCTGCCCCACGGATGTATTGGAAATGATACCTTGGGACGGATGTAAAGCTAAGCAAATTGCTTCCGCGCCAAGAACGGAAGACTGTGTAGGTTGTAAAAGATGTGAATCTGCCTGTCCAACAGATTTTTTGAGTGTCCGTGTTTATTTATGGCATGAGACAACTCGCAGCATGGGTCTATCTTATTGATACGTTATAATAAATTCCACTTGAATCATTTGATTCCTTTTTACCGACAAAAGCCCGTGCTCAAAAGAATATATTTTCTTGAGCACGGGCTTTTTGGTCAAAACGCATCTTGTCTTTATCACGAGTTATTTCCCTTGGTTAACAATACTTGTAGTTTTGCCAATATTCGCGGGTTCCTCAATTTTCTTTCTCCCTCATAARGGGAATAAGGTATTTAGATGGTATACTATATGTATTTGTTTATTAGAACTCCTTATAACAACCTATGTCTTTTGTTATCATTTCCAATTGGACGATCCATTAATTCAATTAGAAGAGGATGCTAAATGGATAAATGTTTTCAATTTTCACTGGAGACTGGGAATCGACGGACTTTCCATAGGACCCATTTTACTAACAGGATTTATCACTACTTTAGCGACTTTAGCAGCTTGGCCTGTTACTCGAAATTCGCGATTGTTCTATTTCCTGATGTTAGCAATGTACAGTGGTCAAATAGGATTATTTTCTTCTAGAGATCTTTTACTTTTTTTTATCATGTGGGAGTTAGAATTAATTCCTGTTTACTTACTTTTATCTATGTGGGGAGGAAAGAAACGTTTGTACTCGGCTACAAAGTTTATTTTGTACACTGCGGGGGGTTCCATTTTTCTCTTAATAGGAGTTCTAAGTATGGGTTTATATGGTTCCAATGAACCGACATTGGATTTTGACAGATTAGCTAATCAGTCCTATCCTGTGACATTAGAAATAATATTCTATTTTGGTTTCCTTATTGCTTATGCTGTCAAATCACCGATTATACCCCTACATACATGGTTACCAGATACCCATGGAGAAGCACATTACAGTACATGTATGCTTCTAGCGGGAATCTTATTAAAAATGGGAGCATATGGATTGATTCGTATCAATATGGAATTATTACCACATGCTCACTCTATATTTTCTCCCTGGTTAGTGATAGTAGGGGCAATCCAAATAATTTATGCAGCTTCAACCTCGCTTGGTCAACGCAATCAAAAAAAAAGAATAGCCTATTCTTCTGTATCGCACATGGGTTTCACAATTATAGGAATTAGTTCTATAACCGACATGGGACTCAACGGGGCCATTTTACAAATACTCTCTCATGGATTTATTGGTGCTGCACTTTTTTTCTTGGTAGGAATGAGTTGTGATAGAATACGTCTTGTTTATCTCGACGAAATGGGGGGAATATCCATTCCAATGCCAAAAATATTTACCATGTTTAGTAGTTTCKCGATGGCTTCTCTTGCATTGCCGGGAATGAGTGGTTTTGTTGCGGAATTAGTAGTATTTTTTGGACTAATTACCAGTCCAAAATATCTTTTAATGCCAAAAATATTAATTACCCTTGTAATGGCAATTGGAATGATATTAACTCCTATTTATTTGTTATCTATGTTACGGCAAATGTTCTATGGATACAATTTTTTCAATGTTATAAACTCAAATTTCATGGATTCTGGACCACGAGAACTATTTGTTTCAATCTGTATCCTTTTACCCGTAATAGGAATTGGTATTTATCCCGATTTCGTTCTTTCTTTATCAGTTGACAAGATACAAGCTATCCTATCTAATTATTTTCATAGATAGTTTTTTTTTCTTAATGAGATAGAAAGTCTTATAATTTTCAATTATAAGATTTTTTTCGCTGTACAACGAAAAAAAATAATAAAGTGAATTAGAAAGATGTATCCCAAGTTTTTAAGAACTGTTTGAATYWWRATTCAAACAGTTCTTAAAAACTCACACAAATTTTCGTTATATATGTCTTACTTATTCCGCATGGAATTTCTACAATTTAATTAGATTTTATGTGAATGAACCATAACTATGTAGACCTATTCCTAATAGATTGATCCCAAAATAGCATATCCAAATTATAAGAAATCCTATAGAAGCTACAAGTGCCGAATTCGTACCGTGCAAACTTTGATTTGTTCTAGTATGTGAATAAATCGCGAATATGGTCCAAGTAATAAATGCCCAAGTTTCCTTGGGGTCCCAATTCCAATAAGACCCCCATGCTTCGTTAGCCCATACTGCTCCAGAAAGAATACCTATGGTTAAAAAGGTAAACCCTAAACTAATAACACGATAACTCCAATAATCCAAACGTTGAATTAATTGATATTTATAATAATTTGGAAATGAAAGAAAAGAAGTGTTGTTAAAAGCACTTCTTTTTTCGTTCAAGTATTCGATCTTCCCAAAGAAAAATGACTTAATTAATATTAATAAATTTTTGCTTCTAAAAAAAATATCGATGTTTTTTCGAAATGTAATGACTAAAAAAGCGACTGATAATAACGAACCACATAAAAGAGCCGCATAGCTCAATAACATCATACTTACATGCATCATTAACCACTGAGATTGTAGAGCAGGTACTAATATTGCTGATTGATGCATTTTACTTGAAAGACCAGATGTAGCGAAACCTTGAGTAAAAATGGCACTTGGCGCGGTTATTGTGCTTAAATTATTTTTATGATTCCATAGCTTGGAAACCATATGAATAATGGAAAAACTCCACGAAAGGAAGATCAATGACTCGTATAAATTACTTAATGGAAAATGTCTCGAAGAAATCCAACGAATAACTAATAATCCTGTTAGAGAAAAAAAAGTAGCTAACATTCCTTTTTCCGACGAATGGCGTAATCCGATGATTTCGTGAACTGATAGAATCATCAAATGAATCGCAATCACAATTGAAACGATCGAAAAAGAGAGGTGAGTTAATATATGTTCTAAAGTCGCAAATATCATACATAAAAAGGGTCTCATTACAGAATTGAAATCGGGAATTAAATACATTATAAGATCATTCTATCTCTTTTATAGTATGCCGCCACTCGGACTCGAACCGAGATGCTCTAGCACTGCTTCCTAAGAGCAGCGTGTCTACCAATTTCACCATAGCGGCTTACTTGAAATAATAATAGTCAATTCATGTTGAATCGTCTAGATGTAGATTCTAGAATCCGATCTAGTTATCCTTTAGGAAATGGATGAATAAGGGTTTTTAAAACTCTTTTGTTTAAACTAAAGTATTCTTTTCATTTTTAATAACACTTAGAAAACTTAGAAAGATCCTTATTTGTCAAATAAAGAAATATAAATTAAATAAATAGGATTATTTTATACATATCAAAATATAATTACTAAATTTAATAAATTAAATTAGAAATTAAAAGACTCGTTTTCTAAAAATCTTGTTTTTAGTCTACTTTTTAATATATTTAGTGTATTAGTGTATTATTCTAATTATATAGTAATTATATAGTAATTATATAGAATATATATATATATATATAATATATATATATTAATATTTGTTGTTTGTTATGTACATAATTTAAATATAGAATAATACTTAGTAAACAAAAAAAATTAATTTGATCTTGAGATAGATATATAATAAAACAGTTTTAATATTCATTATAATTACATTTTATTTCTTTTCCTAATGGAAAAAAAAATTTCTACTGGGAAAAGAAATAAAATAATACTTAGAACCAAACTAGCAGCTATTTTATGTCGAATATTAACTTATCTGTCTGCTAGTTCTAACTAATCTTGAGGAGGTAAATAAATACATAAGTTAATTACAAATTTTCATATTCTATATATAGAAAAGTTCTTTAAATCACGGAATTCAAATTATTCCAAGATTTTCTTATTTGTTTGCCGAACAAAAAAACTTTTTGAATTTCCCGTAGAAATTGACTTTGCTAAAGAAAAGGCTTTTATTGCAACTAAATTTCCCTTTTTCTTCCAAATATTTCTACGAATACGTTTTTTTGATATAGAAGTACGTTTTTTTGGAACTGCCATAAAAAAAAGAGTTCTTCCTTTTTATTGTTGTATGTGAAAGACATGTATTGATCAATATGGATCGTTTTTTTTTTTTAGTTTTAGTCATTTTTTATATTATATTAAATTTCGTCGATAATCTTTTTTTTTTTTAACAATACAAATATATTGTTTATATATACATATACATGTGTGTTACATATATAATAAATTAGGAAAAAATAGAAGAAAAGAAAGAAAAATTTTKAAAGGAATTTTCTAGTAGTTAATATGTTAAACAAGACATTCCGTTAGCTAAGAAAAGGAACTTTCATTTTACGTTTTTTTTTATTCAGTTCTAGAATATAAGAAGTAAGGATTTTTATAAGATTTCTGATATTTTCTTATCTTATTGGATTGAAATCCAATAAAATAAGATTTCAATCCAATCAATCAATTTCATAAAAAATAGAAATTAGGTAATTAAAAAAAATTACTAGAAAAATTACTAGAAAAATTAGTTTATTTATTGATGCAAACTATATATCCATATCCATATTCTACTGATATTGGTATAGTTATTTTTGCTTACTTTTCTTTCTTTTTCTTTTCTTACTTTTTCTTTGCTTACTATAGTATATGATATGTTATATATTACTAGAATACAATTCTAGTCTAGTGGCAAATTTTTTTTAATATCATATTCTCCTTCTCTTTTTTTTATAAAAAAAAAATTCTACTTCAAAAATGAATATTTTAGTTAAAAAATTAATAACTAAAAAATGACTCTATATCGAACTATTTGGACAAAGCATTTAAGCAACAATTTATAACTTTTTCAAATTTTTGAAATATCTGAAAAAAGTAAGAAAAATGTAAAATAAGAATATTTAAGGTTTCATATCTTTTTTTTTTTTTTATTTTTTTATTGTTTTTGAAGAAAACAATAAAAATTGGTGAATCGGAAACAATTATAAGAAAAAAAACGAAAATTTGTGTTTTTTATGGAACATACATATAAATATGCATGGATAATACCTTTTCTTCCATTTCCTATTACTATGTTAATAGGATTTGGACTTCTACTTATTCCTGCAGCAACAAAAAATATTCGACGTATGTGGGCTTTCCCGAGTGTTTTGATGCTAACTATAGCTATGGTATTTTCTGTTAATCTTTCTATTCAGCAAATAAACGGAAATTTTATCTATCAATATCTATGGTCTTGGACTGTCAATAATGATTTTTCTTTAGAGTTCGGACACTTGATTGATCCGCTTACTTCTATTATGCCAATATTAATTACTACTGTTGGAATCATGGTTCTTATTTATAGTGATAATTATATGTCTCATGATCGAGGATATTTGAGATTTTTTGCTTATATGAGTTTTTTCAATACTTCAATGTTGGGATTAGTTACTAGTTCTAATTTAATACAAATTTATATTTTTTGGGAACTTGTAGGAATGTGCTCCTATTTATTAATAGGTTTTTGGTTCACACGACCAATTGCAGCAAGTGCTTGCCAAAAAGCTTTTGTAACCAATCGTATAGGGGATTTTGGTTTATTATTAGGAATTTTAGGATTTTATTGGATAACGGGTAGTTTAGAATTTCGAGATTTGTTCGAAATAGTTACTAAATTAATTCATAATAATGGAGTAAATTCTTTATTTATTACTCTTTGTGCTTCTTTTTTATTCCTCGGCGCAGTTGCTAAATCTGCACAATTTCCCCTTCACATATGGTTGCCTGATGCTATGGAAGGACCCACTCCCATTTCGGCTCTTATACATGCTGCTACTATGGTAGCAGCAGGAATTTTTCTTGTAGCTCGTCTTCTTCCTCTTTTCATAGTCATACCTTACATAATGAATCTTATTTCCTTAATAGGTATAATAACAGTATTATTAGGAGCTACTTTGGCTCTTGCTCAAAGAGATATTAAAAGAAGTTTAGCTTATTCTACCATGTCTCAATTGGGTTATATTATATTAGCTCTGGGTATAGGTTCTTATAGGGCTGCTTTATTCCATTTGATCACTCATGCCTATTCGAAAGCTTTATTGTTTTTAGGATCTGGATCCATTATTCATTCAATGGAATCCATTGTTGGATTTTCACCAGATAAAAGTCAAAATATGGTTCTTATGGGAGGGTTAACAAAATATATTCCAATTACAAGAATTACTTTTTTATTAGGTACACTTTCTCTTTGTGGTATTCCACCTCTTGCTTGTTTTTGGTCGAAAGACGAAATTCTTAATGATAGTTGGTTGTATTCACCAATTTTCGCAATAATCGCTTCAGTTACAGCCGGATTTACTGCATTTTATATGTTTCGAATGTATTTACTTACTTTTGATGGACATTTGCGTATTTATTTTCAAAATTACAGTAGCGCTAAAAATAGTTCTTTCTATTCAATATCTTTATGGGGAAAAGAAGTACCCCAAGCAATAAAAAAAAAATTACTGTTTTCAACAATGAATACTAAGGTTTCTTTTTTTTCAAAAAATACATATCAAATTGAAAATTTTTTTCAAAATAGAGTACGATACTTTAGTACTTACTTTAGAAATAAATATACTTACACCTATCCTCACGAGTCGGACAATACTATGTTATTTCCCATGCTTATATTGGTATTATTTACTTTATTGATTGGATCAATCGGAATTGATTTTGGTGGACTAGATCCTGATCTATTGTCAAAGTGGTTAACTCCATCTACAAAATTTTTCCATCAAAATGAGCCTTCGGATTTTTATGATTTTTTAAAAAATGCAGTTTTTTCCATAAGTATAGCCTTTTTGGGATTATTTATAGCATCCATTTTATATGGATCTGTTTATTCATCTATACAGAATTTGAGTTTAGTCAATTCATTTGTGAAGAAGAACCGCACGATAATTTTATTCGACCTAATAAAAAATGTGATATATAACTGGTCATATAATCGTGGTTATATAGATATTTTTTATACTAAGATTTTTACTGTAAATATAAGAGAATTAGCTAAACTAGTTCATTTTTTTGATAGACATATAATTGATGGAATGATAAATGGGATTGGTATTATTCTATTCTTTATAGGTGAAGGGATTAAATATATGGGAGGTGGGCGAATTTCTTCTTATCTATTCTTATATTTTTCTTTTGTATTCGTTTTTTTATTACTTTTTTTATTTATATAAGCGGATATGTAAAAGAGATTAGATTTTTTCCTTTATTTGGGCATATATAAAAAAAATATTGTGCCATTTCATTTCGTATAGCATTTTCAAACCTATCATTTTTTAAATATCTCAATGGGCGGTTCCATCGTTTATAATCGAAAAGAAAAGTTACAATAGGTTTTTCAAACCAAAAATAAGTTTTCTCTTCTTTAAGTTTTCCCAATTCCCAATTATCTTGATGGATATCAAGATAAGAATCTTCGTAAACCGGGCTATCTTTGTCTTCTTTAGTGGATCCCTCTTGTTCCTG